GAACCGAAAACTTAATATTGCCATCACAAAAATTGCAAAACCTTATGGAAACCCTAACATTCTTGCAGAGTATATAGCAGGACAATTAAAGAATAGAGTTTCCTTTCGAAAAGCAATGAAAAAAGCTATCGAACTAACTGAGCAAGCAAATAAAAAAGGAATTCAAATTCAAATTGCCGGTCGTATCGACGGAAAAGAAATTGCACGTGTGGAATGGATTAGAGAGGGCAGAGTCCCCCTACAAACCATTCAAGCTAAAATTGATTATTGTTCCTATAGAGTTCGAACTATCTATGGTATATTAGGCATCAAAATTTGGATATTTCTAGATGGGGAATAATAAAATTGAAGTTTTCTTTTCCTTGTATCTAGACTATCTAGAAAACTAAAACCCTTAGGTCTTTTTGGCAAAACTACCAATTCTAATTTTAATTCTATAAGGTTGAATAAAAATTCGATTGAACCTTTGATAAAATTGCTATGCTTAGTGTGTGACTCGTTGGTTTTTAGGGTTAGAATTCAATAAATCATCCACATAATAGCAACTTAATAACTCTAGAACTAATAACCAATTCATCACTTCATATTATCTCGATGTAAAGCTAAAGAATCAGTCAAGATGTTATAAATAAAAATTGGTCATATCTTTGTAGCAACTGAATTTTTTTGCCAAAAAAGACTTCTTAAGTTGTAAAGCAAAATAGAGAAGAAATATGTGGATAAACGGAAGGCTGAGAGAAAGATAGACAAAAAGACAAAATAAATGATATAGAGTTCCAATATGTAGGGTTTATGCGCGATTTTATCAAAGCAAAAGCATATAAAAAAACTTATATAATAAAAGGCAGTGTAATAAAAGCATCAATACGAATTGATCAATAATTAAATTAAAACGACCCTTTTTATTTTAATAGTTACTAGAATTACTAGAATTAAAACCAAAAAATTTAGAGCTTGGGGTCAATAAAGACTGAGAAAGTTGACTCGAGAACAAATTTCATTATGAGCTCCATTGTAAAATTAGAACCTAAACATTAAGTAAGAAGTGATGGAACGATGTAAGCCGTGAATGCAACAGATTTTATTTTAGTAAAAATGAATCTTAATAATTCACTGGTTGGGATGGCGGAACGAGCCGAAAATCAATTCATATATTCTGAGAAGTCATTAGACAATTCTGAAATTGAAATAAAAGAGTAAACATTCGCCCGCGAAAACATTCTTTTTTTAATTCCTAAATTTGAACAGTAAAATAAACTTATACAATAAAGAAATCCTACGATTTATGCAATAGAAAACCATTCGTTATCTATTCAAACTCAAACCGGATACACAAATTAGTACTAGATTAGGTTGAATATCAAATACTACTAAGATTCGCGGTAAACTAGTTAAAAGTAAAATCAATTTTTATTTAATTTCTTTTGTATTTGTATTACAATTTTTATTCAAATGAAATTGCGAGGAGCCATATGAGAAGAAATTCTCATGTATGGTTCTGTAGTAGAGATGGAATTCATAAACAACCATCAACTATAACCCCAAAAGAACCAGATTCCGTAAACAACACAGAGGAAGAATGAAAGGAATATCTTATCGAGGGAATCATATATGTTTCGGTAAATATGCTCTTCGGGCACTTGAACCCGCTTGGATCACATCTAGACAAATAGAAGCCGGTCGGCGAGCAATGACACGAAATGTACGTCGTGGTGGCAAAATATGGGTAAGGATATTTCCAGACAAACCAGTTACAGTAAGGCCTGCTGAAACGCGTATGGGCTCGGGGAAAGGATCCCCCGAATATTGGGTAGCTGTTGTTAAACCCGGTCGAATACTTTATGAAATGACCGGAGTAACAGAAAATATAGCTAGAAGAGCAATTTCAATAGCAGCCTCAAAAATGCCTCTACGGACTCAATTCATTATTTCGGGATAAGGGATAAACATAAATAAAGTAGAAGTACAACCAAAAGAAATGAAAGGGGTCTTGAAAAATGACAAATCTTTTATTTTTTAGACAAGAAATATTTCTTTTTTTTCTTCGTCCTTTGCATTGAAAGAACAGATTACAAAATGATATGATTCAACCTCAGACCCATTTAAATGTAGCAGATAACAGCGGGGCTCGAGAATTGATGTGTATTCGAATCATAGGAGCTAGTAACCGTCGATATGCTCATATTGGTGACGTTATTGTTGCTGTGATTAAAGAAGCAGTACCAAATATGCCCCTAAAAAGATCAGAAGTGGTCAGAGCTGTAATTGTACGTACCCGTAAAGAGCTCAAGCGTGAAAACGGTATGATAATACGATATGATGACAACGCTGCAGTTGTTATTGATCAAGAAGGAAATCCAAAAGGAACGCGAATTTTTGGCGCGATCGCCCGGGAGTTGAGACAATTAAATTTTACTAAAATAGTTTCATTAGCTCCCGAGGTATTATAAATCAAGATCGTGTATAGTTGGAGTATTTGAAAGAAATAAGATTGTATCTCACGCATATATCGTTATTGATTAGTCATATTTATAAATAAACAACTTTATAAATAAACAACTACGTAAAAAAACATGTTGATTATATCAAAATTAGATTCACTAAAATTTTTATCTTACCATGGGTAGGGATACTATTGCCGAGATAATAACCTCTATACGAAATGCGGATAGGGATAAAAAAAGGGTAGTTCGAATAACCTTTACTAATATTACGGAAAAGATTGTTAAAATACTTTTACAAGAAGGTTTTATTGAAAATGTGAGAACACATCGAGAAAATAACAAAAATTTTTTGGTTTTAACATTACAACACAGAAGAACTACAAAAATACCCTATAGAAATATTTTAAATTTAAAACGGATCAGTCGACCCGGTCTACGAATTTATTCCAACTCTCAACGAATTCCTCGAATTTTAGGCGGGATGGGGATTGTAATTATTTCTACTTCTCGAGGTATAATGACAGACCGGGAAGCCCGGCTAGAGGGAATCGGCGGAGAGATTTTGTGTTATATATGGTAGTCCGTGTAATATACAAATTGGATCTGAAACGTACTATTTGTAATTGTAAAAAAAAAACAAAAGAAAAGAGATGAATTGTCCAATATTGTTCCTCCTACATTAGTTTATACTTCGCAGAGGTTTTACTTTTACCTCTAATGAACAAACAAAAAAGGATACATCAAGATTTAATTAGTTACTCGCCTGCTAACCGCATGTTCCGAGGTACTTTAGATACTGAAGGCACGGTTCTAGGTTATGTTTCAGGAATGATTCGATGTAGTTTTTTATGGACACTACTAGGAACTAGAGTCCAAATTAACTTAAAATAAGTTATTCTGATTCAAGCAGGAGACGCACAATTTATCGCCTCCACAACAGGGTTTCTAAGGATAAATTGTTTTTTTAACTTGAACATTCCTTGCGTGAGAATATCATACAAGATGCACAAAATTGCAAGAAACTTATTTTCTTCCAATAAATAGATTCAAATTTAAGACAAGGAATAACAAATATGAAAATAAGAGCTTCGGTTCGTAAAATTTGTGAAAAATGCCGGCTAATCCGTAGGCGGGGGCGAATTATAGTAATTTGTTCTAACCCAAGACATAAACAAAGGCAGGGATAATCAGACTCGCTAAAGAAATAACATACATACATAACATAAAATAAATAAAAAAGAAGGAATTTTTTTTAACATGAAATGGATATATCCATATATCTCTAACTCATATTTATGAAATGATAAAATATGCCAAAAGCTATACCCAAAATTGGTTCCCGTAAGAATGTACGGATTAAGAATACACGGAGAATACCAAAAGGAGTTATTCATGTTCAAGCAAGCTTCCATAATACCATTGTCACTGTTACAGATGTAAGAGGGCGTGTGTTTTCTTGGTCCTCTGCCGGGACTTGTGGATTCAAAGGTACGAGAAGAGGCACACCCTTTGCTGCTCAAACCGCAACAGCAAATGCTATTCGTACGGCAGTAGAGCAAGGTATGCAACGAGCAGAAGTCATGATAAAGGGGCCCGGTCTCGGAAGGGACGCAGCGCTACGAGCTATTCGTAGAAGTGGTATATTATTAACTTTCGTACGAGATGTAACCCCTATGCCACATAATGGCTGTAGACCTCCAAAAAAAAGACGTGTGTAGAAATTCCTATTGATTGAATAATTTTCAAGAAAAACAAGAGAAATAAATGATTCAATGATCTAATCTAATCAAATATTATTACTATGGTTCGAGAGAAAATAACAGTATCTACTCGGACACTACAGTGGAAGTGTGTTGAATCAAGAACAGATAGTAAACGTCTTTATTATGGACGGTTTATTCTATCTCCACTTATAAAAGGTCAAGCCGACACAATAGGCATTGCAATACGACGGGCTTTACTTGCAGAAATCGAAGGAACATGTATCACACGTGTAAAATCTGATAAAGTATCACATGAATATTCTATCATAGAGGGTATTCAAGAATCGGTCCATGAAATCTTAATGAATTTGAAAGAAATTGTATTAAGAAGTAATCTATATGGAACTTGCGACGCATCTATTTGTGTCAAAGGTCCTAGATATGTAACTGCTCAAGATATCGTCTTACCACCTTATGTCCAAATCGTTGATAATGAGCAATATATAGCTAGCCTGATCGAACCAATTGATTTGTGTATTGAATTAGAAATCGAGAGAAATCGAGGATATCTTAAAAACACGCCCCAGAACTTTCAAGATGGAAGTTATCCTATAGATGCTGTATTCATGCCTGTTCGAAATGCAAATCATAGTATTCATTCTTATGGCAACGGGAATGAAAAACAAGAAATACTTTTTCTCGAAATATGGACAAACGGAAGTTTAACTCCGAAAGAAGCACTTCTTGAAGCCTCTCGTAATTTAATTGATTTTTTTATTCCTTTTTTACATATGGAAGAAGAAAACTCACATTTAGAGAACAATCAACACAGAGTTCCTTTATCTCCTTTTAT